TACGAGGATGCTTACGCGAACCAATACGTCCATTTTTACGTGAACCAATTTTTGGTATAGGTTTTGCCATATTTTATTATTTTAAAAAATATAAGTCCGAAATATATGGATATATCCATTTCCTGTCAAAAACGGATTCTTTACTATTTTCTATCTTAATTTTATTCTATTTCTACTAAGATAGATTTGAAATATCAAGCAATAATATAATAAGTATTATAATACTTAATAACATAGAATAGATTCTAATATAGAATCTATACTATATTTTTGTTTTGATTTAATATTTAAGTGAATTAACTATTAATATAATACGATTTTTTGAATTTCAATATTTATTGATTTGTGCATTCGGTACTTTCTTTAAAAAAGAAAGCCCTTTTTTGTTTTGTGAAAATATTATCCTTGTCTTTGTTTATGTCTTGGATTTGAACAAATTACTCTAATTCGTCCTCGTCTGCGGATCAATCGACATTTTTCACAAATTTTACGAACAGAGGCTCCTATTTTCATATTTCTCATTCCTTAACTTAATGCTGAATCTATTTATTGGAAGAAAATAGGGTTTCCTTATTACATTTTTTACTTTCTCGGTCATCGTATTGTATCGGTGTATACATATAAAAGAAGAGTACGTCGAATTTTCTTGGAAACATAGCCCAGAATCTTATTTCAATTCTATTCTATTTTTTCTATTAAAGGAACCTGGAATATACCCTCAGAAGTTATTCAGTAATTAAATCTTCATGAATTTTTTTATTTCGATTCTAGTTAAATCCTCTTGACATATTCACTAATGTATTAGGATTAGAAGTAATATTAGAAATTTGTGTTTTCTCTCTCCATTGACAAGAATGAATAGAAGTTTTTTATATAATTCGGATATAAGAATATCCGAAAAATTACCATATATAACATAAAACTTCTCCGCCGATTCTTTCTAATCGAGCCTCTCGATCTGTCATTATACCTCTAGAAGTAGAAAGAATTACAATCCCCATACCTCCTAAAATTCTAGGAATTCGTTGATAGTTAGAATAGATTCGGAGACCTGGTGTACTGATCCGTTTTAAATTTAAAAACGTTTTAGATGATCCTTTCCTATTTCTTCTATATCGTAGAGTTAAAACTAAAAAGTATTTGTTGTTTTCCCGATGTTTTCTGACGTTTTCAACAAAACCCTCTCGTAAAAGTATTTTAACAATGTTTTCGATAATATTAGTAAGTGGTATTTGAACTGTTCTTTTTCTATTCATGTCAGCATTGCGTATCAAGGTTATTATATCAGCGATGGTATCCTTACCCATGATAAATGAAAATGATTGTTGTTCCTTACTTTCAATATAATCAACGTGCTCCCATTTTTTGATTCAATAAAATATCTAATTATTGAATATGAGAATATAATAATACTCTATATATAGAAAATCTTATTATTATCTAATAGGATAAGATAATAGGATAATGTACATATAGAATATTCTCAAACTAAAAAAAAAATAGAATATTAGAAAATGAACTATTATACTAATTCAAAATTCTGAATTCTATAAAAAAATAGAATTCAGAATTTTGAATATCTAAATAATAAATATATATATATTTCATTCCTTATTGTTTCTATCTATAATATTATATATATATTATTATTATTTTGATTTATTTTTTGAAATATTAATTAAATTAATCATTTAATAATTAAATGATATACCTATATCATGATCTCGTATTATAATACCTCGGGTGCTAATGAAACTATTTTAGTAAAATTTAACTTTCTCAATTCTCGAGGTATTGCGCAAAAAATTCGAGTTCCTTTTGGATTTCCTTCTTTATCAATTACAACCGCAGCATTATCATCATACTTTATTATCATACCATTACTACGTTTGAGTTCTTTACAAGTACGTACAATTACAGCTCTGATCACTTGAGATCTTTCTAAAGGCGTATTTGGTACTGCTTTTTTGATTACAGCAACAACAATGTCACCAATATAAGCATACCGTCGATTACTAGCTCCTATGATTCGAATACACATCAATTCGCGAGCTCCACTATTATCGGCTACATTTAAATAGGTTTGAGGTTGAATCATATCATTTTTTTTTTATCTTTCAGTAAAAAAGTTGAAGTAAAAAAAATATTCTGTGTTCAAAAAAAAAAAGAAACCCACAATTGCAATTTTTTTTCATACTAAAGACCTCTTTCCTTCGAATGATTATTCTGAAAGAATGAATTGAGTTCGTATAGGCATTTTCGATGCTGCTATTGAAATAGCTTTTCGAGCTATAGTTTCTGAGACCCCACTCATTTCATAAAGTATTTTGCCGGGTTTAACGACAGCTACCCAATATTCGGGAGATCCCTTTCCCGAACCCATACGCGTTTCGGTAGGTCTTACTGTAACAGGTTTGTCTGGAAATAGGCGTACCCATATTTGTCCACCCCGACGGACATTTCGTGACATTGCCCGGCGCCCTGCTTCTATTTGTCTAGATGTGATCCAAGCGGGTTCAAGTGCCTGAAGAGCATATTTTCCGAAGCAAATACGATTACCTCGATAGGCTCTTCCTTTCATTCTTCCTCGATGTTGTTTACGGAATCTGGTTCTTTTAGGGTTATAGTTGATGGTTGTTTCTCAATTCCATCTCTATTACAGAACCGTACATGAGATTTTCACCTCATACGGCTCCTCACGAATGAATCGATTCCAAAATATTTAACCGATAAAAAAATATACAATAAAATACATCCATTAGAAATTTGTATATCTTGATTTGATATATATTGTTTTGGTATAAGATTCTAACGAATTTGTATTTGTCTTTTTTTATTATCATATTGGATTGGAAACAATTTTGAAATAAAAAAAATTATCGCGGGCGGATATTTACTCTTTCATTATCAATTTCAGATGTAATGTAGGGTTAGTCCACAATTCCTCAAAAAACAATGAATGGTTCTTAGTTTCTTCCGCCATCCCGCCTAATGAATTTTTAAGATTTGTTTTTTTTACTTTTTTTTATAAAAAAAAATTATCTTAGGTATTCACAGGTTCCGTCGTTCCCATCGCTTTTCTATTTATGGTTAGGTCTAAATTCTACAATGGAGCCTCTTTAATATTAATAAAATTTTATTATTTATTTTATTCTTTTTTGTTGAATCAACCTTCTCAGTTTTATTGATTCGCGGCTCTGGATTCGTTTATTCTAGGAATATATTTCATCCATTATGGATTAATTTTTAATATGGATGCTTTTTTACACTACCTTTTATGAGATGACCCATAGACCTTTACATATTAGAATTCTATATCATTGATATCTTTTCTTTCTTTCACCTCTTCGTTTATCTGTATATTCTTATTGCTTTACAACTCATAATCAGATTCTTTTTTATTTCTGTTTTCAGTTGCTATAATTATATAACCACATATATCTTTATTTAGATTTTTTATTTGAACGGGTTCTTTATATCCAGATAATGCGAAGCGATGAGTAGGTTATTAGTTCTTTAGTTCTTTATTAAAAAATTCTACGAATTTTTGTTTTAATTGAACCACTCGAAAAAAACCAACGAGTCGCACACTAAGCATAGCAATTCCTTCCTTATAAAATAATTATTAAAATTTTTTATTGAATCTTATAAAATTTGTCATTTATTCTTTCTTTTGGAATAATAATATATTAAGAATTCCTCATTTTTTGTTTTATCCAAAGATGGGAGCTTAAAGATACCGAAAAGTTTTTTATTCTTTGTTTAGAAATATCCAAACTTTGATCCCCAATACCCCATAAATAGTTCGAACTGGATAGGAACAATAATCAATTTTAGCTCGAATGGTTTGTAGAGGAACCCTACCTTCTCTGATCCATTCGACACGTGCAATTTCTTTTCCGTCGATACGTCCCGCAATTTGTACTTGAACTCCTTTTGTACCCGCCTGTTCAGCTAATTCTATAGCTTTTTTGATTGCTTTACGAAATGGGATTCTATTCTTTAATTGTCCGGCTATAAATTCTGCAAGAATATTAGGGTCTCTATAAGCATTTGGAATTCTTGTAATTGCAATGTTGAGTTTTCGGTTCACACAATTCAGTTTTTTTTGCACATTTATCTGTAATTCTTCGATTCTTCGAGGCTTACCCTCGATTAATAACTTGGGAACTGCCATATAGATTATGACTTGAATCAGATCGATTCTTTTTTTAATCTTTATCCGTCCAATTCCCTCGACACCAGAGGATATTCTTATCGTTTTTTGTATATAATTCTTGATACAATCTCGTATTATTTTATCTTCTTTTAGATTCTCGGAATAATTTGTTGGTTGTGCAAACCAAATAGAATCATGACTTTGAGTTGTACCAAGTCTGAAACCAAGCGGATGTATTTTTTGTCCCATAATTCCTCACTACATATAAAATGATACGACTTATTTGTCTACTTTTTTATCTTTTTGTTATATATCTTTATGACTCATTGACTTAGTTCGTTGAAATTTAGATTGTGACTAGCATTTGCTGCTGCAGAATAAACCAATTCAAAAAAATGTTAACGACGAGATCTATTATCATTTTTCGCATATCCTAGGACGTTTCGAGTCGGTGAAAACTCTCCCAATTTATGGCCTACCATACGATCTGTTATATAAATAGGTAAATGCTCTTTTCCATTATGGATAGCAATGGTATGCCCAATCATTGTAGGTATAATGGTAGATGCTCTGGACCAAGTTATTATTATTTCTTTTTCTCCTTTTGTGTTAAGCTTATTAATTTTTCTTAATAAATGATTCGCTACAAAAGGATTTTTTTTTAGTGAACGTCCCATAGTTAATTATTCCTCTTATAATTTACAAAAAAGTGAATTTTTCCTCTTATATTTAAAAAAATAAAATCATATTATTTATTATTTAATGTCATAGTAAATCACTCTTTTATTTTTTTTATTTTTTATTGTAAAAACGAAGAAACAAATTCGATTTTCTCTACTCT